CGAAAATTGTTATGGATTAAATTATAAGAAATTTTTGAAATCAAAAATGAATATTTGTGAACAGTGTGGATACCATTTGAAAATGGGTAGTTCAGAAAGAATCGAAATTTCGATCGACCCCGGTACTTGGGACCCTATGGATGAAGACATGGTCTCTCTGGATCCCATTGGATTTCATTCGGAGGAGGAGCCTTATAAAGATCGTATTGATTCTTATCAAAGAAAGACAGGATTAACTGAGGCTGTTCAAACAGGCGTAGGTCAACTAAATGGTATTCCCGTAGCAATTGGGGTTATGGATTTTCAGTTTATGGGGGGTAGTATGGGATCCGTAGTCGGGGAGAAAATCACCCGTTTGATTGAGTACGCTACTAATCAATTTCTACCTCTTATTATAGTGTGCGCTTCGGGGGGAGCGCGCATGCAAGAAGGGAGTTTGAGCCTGATGCAAATGGCTAAAATATCGTCTGCTTTATATGATTATCAATCAAATAAAAAGTTATTGTATGTATCAATCCTTACATCTCCTACTACTGGTGGGGTAACAGCTAGTTTTGGTATGTTGGGAGATATTATTATTGCCGAACCAAATTCCTACATTGCATTTGCGGGTAAAAGAGTAATTGAACAAACATTGAATAAAACAGTACCCGAAGGTTCACAAGCGGCTGAATATTTATTCCAGAAGGGCTTATTCGACCTAATCGTACCGCGTAATCTTTTAAAAAGCGTTCTGAGTGAGTTATTTAAGCTCCACGCCTTCTTTCCTTTGAATTCCAATTCAATCAAGTAGAGCGCACTAAGTTCAATTATTTTATTTGTAGCAAACAAAAAAAGTAGTTAGCTTATCCGAATCTTAGCTTATCGGAATCAAAGTAACTAAAAAGGGAGTTTTCTTTGGCGACCTAAGATCTAATTGTAGAAAGAATCAAAATCAAAAGTTGCGTATAACTCTTTTTTTTTTTACCTAGATTCCCGATTACTAATTAAGAAGTCTCTATCAACAAGATAAAAACGTGAGTTCTTCCTTTCGTGAAATTAGGAAAATAAAACGAATTTCATCTTACGTATATAATCAAATTCAAATTATAGAAAAAATAGATATATAGTTTTATATCTTTCTCCATCTCCCGAAAATCCCGTTTTCACTAAAAATCCCGGTTGTGTCGCATTCTAATGAATCTTTCAATAATTTGTAAGAAACTCTTTATTAAATATTAAAATGAAATTCAAAGACAAGAACAAAACACAAAGAAACGAAGAAAAATAAAATGGATTATCATATGTATCTTTCATATAGATAGATGAATAAGTCCATTTATTTAGTTCTACATTCCTTGGACTTATTCTATATACTCACTTAGATACTTAATATCTCTAATCTACGAATTCATAATAATTACAATTATTAATTATAATTAGTATAAATATAAAATATGATATTAAAAAAAAATAAGAACAGGTACAAATAATAAATCGAGGTACCCCATTTTATGACAACTTTCCATTTTCCCTCTATTTTTGTGCCTTTAGTAGGCCTAGTATTTCCGGCAATTGCAATGGGTTCTTTATTTCTTTATGTTCAAAAAAACAAGATTGTTTAGATTCGAGGGGACCCAGTCTCATTCTTTTTTTTTTTTTTAACTTAGACTTGTAGCATAACACAGATATTTATTTCGGAAAAGAAAATATAGTAGAACATGTGATTTCCGCCGAACATAAAGGAAAAAGCTCTTATGTCTGCAGAAAATGATCTATAGATAACTGAATTCTAGCCAGTTTCAAATAGATCAGGATCGCTGGATGCCTAAAATGTAAAGTTGGTGGATCTATATATATATCAATATGTATATTGGGATCATATGAGGGGTATGTTATTATTTTAGATCTAAACAATTTGATGAATTACTCCTAAAAGTTCCCATTAAACTAGTGCTAGTTCACATCAAACTAGTGCTAGTTGATGAAAGTTCATTCGGAAACAAAAAAAGTAAAGTCAAAATCATTTGGGGTATTCTCTCAATTTCAATAAAATGCAATCGGATCAAGTATGAGTTGGCGATCAGAAGATACATGGATAGAACTTATAACGGGGTCTCGAAAACTAAGTAATTTTTGTTGGGCCCTTATCGTTTTTTTAGGTTCATTAGGATTCTTGTTGGTTGGAACTTCCAGTTTTCTTGGTAGAAATTTGATATCTTTTGTTCCGTCTCAGCAAATCCTTTTTTTTCCACAGGGAATCGTGATGTCTTTCTACGGAATCGCGGGTCTCTTTATTAGTTCCTATTTGTGGTGCACAATTTCCTGGAATGTAGGTAGTGGTTATGATCGATTCGATAGAAAGGAAGGAATAGTGTGTATTTTTCGTTGGGGATTTCCTGGAAAAAATCGTCGCATATTCCTCCGATTCCTTATAAAAGATATTCAATCCGTTCGAATAGAAATTAAAGAGGGTATTTATGCCCGTCGTGTCCTTTATATGGATATCAGAGGCCGGGGGGCTATTCCGTTGACCCGTACTGATGAGAATTTAACTCCACGAGAAATTGAACAAAAAGCCGCGGAATTGGCCTATTTCTTGCGCGTACCAATTGAAGTATTTTGATTTTGAGAAAAGGAACTGGGCGGAAGAACGAATGCTTTCTCGGCAGGAGGGAAAAAACGCAAGAATCCTTTTAGTTTTTCTATAACTAAATGATACTTTAGATGCAGATAAACCATATCTTGTAAATTATTTTCTTTGTCAATCGACCTTTTTACTTGTTTTGCCGCTTATTTTTTTGACCATCACAATATCTTTTTCTCAATTATTCTATTCTTGACTATGGGGAATCGTTGGAATTTTTTTTTTCGAAATACTGGATATTTTGATAGAATAAGGGGTTCTTTCGTCTCAAAATCTCAATAATATTCATTTCTTCAAAGTACTTCTTTCGGCCATTCATCGAAAGGAGACATTTGTTTGGAATTTGATGAATTGAGGTATCTAGCAACACTATTTTGTATTATTTCTTCAGTCGAACTTGAAGTGGAGTCTTAGTCTATTTCTGTATTCTTTCTAGATTCAAAACAAAATCACAAATAAAATAGATTCATAGGTTTGATGCCCTGTCTAGAACTCATGTTTGAAAGAAATATTCGATTACATAAAGTCCGACAAATGGAGTGGGTTAATTAAAAATTAACAGGCGAAAAATGGCAAAAAAGAAAGCATTCACTCCTCTTTTGTATCTTGCATCTATAGTATTTTTGCCCTGGTGGATTTCTCTCTCATTTACTAAAAATATGGAATCTTGGGTTATTAATTGGGCGAATATCGGCCAATCCGAAATTTTTTTGAATGATATTCAAGAAAAAAGTATTCTAGAAAAGTTCATAGAATTAGAAGAAATCCTCTTCTTGGAAGAAATGATCAAGGAATACTCGGAGACATATCTACAAAAGCTTCTTATAGGAATCCACAAAGAAACGATCCAATTAATCAAGATACACAACGAGGATCGTATCCATACAATTTTACACTTCTCGACAAATATAATCTGTTTTGTTATTTTAAGTGGTTTTTCTATTTTAGGTAATGAAGAACTTGTTATTCTTAATTCTTGGACTCAGGAATTCCTATATAACTTAAGTGATACAGTAAAAGCTTTTTCAATTCTTTTATTAACCGATTTATGTATCGGATTTCATTCACCCCACGGCTGGGAACTAATGATTGGTTCTGTATACAAAGATTTTGGATTTGGTCATAATGATCAAATTATATCTAGTCTTGTTTCCACTTTTCCGGTTATTCTCGATACTATTTTTAAATATTGGATTTTTCGTTATTTAAATCGTGTATCTCCGTCACTTGTAGTTATTTATCATTCAATGAATGATTGATAAATGATCCACCAATATTAATCCAATTAGAACGTTTCTTACTTTGTAGTTCTACATAAGTATTAAAAACATTCTATCCGGGGGGTTTTCATACTATTTTTATAGTATAGTATTCCAGTAAAATGATTCCAATAAATAGCAGAATCGTGGATAGGAAACTATACTAGCGACCTACCCAATTTATTGTAGAAATTTTCAGACCAATGATTAGACTATGCAAACTAGAAATACTTTTTCTTGGATAAAGGAACATATTACTCGATCTATTTCCGTATCGCTCATCATATATATCATAACTCAGACATCCGTTTCAAGTGCATATCCCATTTTTGCGCAGCAGGGTTATGAAAATCCACGAGAAGCGACCGGGCGTATTGTATGTGCCAATTGTCATTTAGCTAATAAGCCCGTGGATATTGAGGTTCCACAAGCAGTACTTCCCGATACTATATTTGAAGCAGTTGTTCGAATTCCTTATGATAAGCAAGTGAAACAAGTCCTTGCTAATGGTAAGAAAGGGGGTTTGAATGTGGGGGCTGTTCTTATTTTACCGGAGGGGTTTGAATTAGCTCCTTCCGATCGTATTTCTCCCGAGATGAAAGAAAAGATAGGAAATTTGTCTTTTCTGAGCTACCGCCCTAATAAAAAAAATATTCTTGTAATAGGGCCTGTTCCCGGCCAGAAATATAGTGAAATCACCTTTCCTATTCTTTCCCCCGACCCCACTACTAAGAAAGATGTTCACTTCTTAAAATATCCTATATATGTAGGAGGAAATAGGGGAAGGGGTCAGATTTATCCCGACGGAAGCAAGAGTAACAATACAGTTTATAATGCTACAGGAGCGGGCATAGTAAGCAAAATCATACGAAAAGAAAAAGGGGGATATGAAATAACCATAACAGATCCATCGGATGGACGTCAAGTGGTTGATATTGTCCCTCCAGGACCAGAAGTTCTTGTTTCAGAGGGTGAATCCATCAAATTTGATCAACCATTAACGAGTAATCCTAATGTGGGTGGATTTGGTCAGGGAGATGCCGAAATAGTACTTCAAGATCCATTACGTGTCCAAGGTCTTTTGGTCTTCTTGGCATCTGTTATTTTGGCACAAA